GGACACTCAAGAAATCCGTTGGACAAGCGGATTCACATCTCTTACAACCTACACAGTCCTCTGTTCTTGGAGCAGGAGCAATTTGCTTAGCTTTACATCCGTCCCAAGGTATCATTTCCAATACATCTGTGGGGCAGGCTCGTACACATTGAGTACACCCTATACATGTATCATAAATCTTTACTGAATGTGACATTGGATCTATCAATTTTTTGAACGTTATCAATTTTCGATCTGGTAAAATCAGTAGTAACTGAATCATATATTGTAGACACCAGACGAATCAGTGGTTTACCAGAATTTTTATTAATTTAATAATCAATCTACTTCTGGATCTGGTCATGAGAATGAGAGAGGTCCAAGATACTTTGATTTATTACGTTTCAGCAAACATAGTCATACGAGTTATACACGACACGCTAATTCTAATTGATAAATATTCTATATATCTGTCTTTATTTATATCATTACGACTATTTATTCAACAAATTCGATTGATTGATACGAGTTGATTTTCTGTTACGATAGATCGACGAAACAATAGCTGGCCCAATAGCTGCTTCAGCGGCTGCAATAGCTATAACAAAGATCGAGAAAATGTCTCCTTTTAATTGTCGACTATCAAATAAATCAGAAAATGTTACGAGATTTAGATTAACCGCATTCAGTATAAGCTCAAGACACATAAGTGCTCTAACCATGTTTCGGCTTGTGATCAATCCATAAATACCGATAGAAAATAAATAGGCACTCAAAATAAGTACATGCTCGGTCATCATTGACCAACTCCTCATCAATTGAGATTGATTTCAATATGAACAACAATACAATTTAACCGATTTGATTGACTAGAATATAACAAGTACGGAAAAAAGAACGGTATTAGTAATGGATCGAACTCAAACCCATTCAATTGAATATATGAACAATAGAATATCAAAATGGAACTGAAGGGAAATTGATGTCATAATAATAACACAGAACAAAACACGGCCTTGTTTATTTTATTTGATTTTGGATTTCTAATTCTAAGTATTTATTACTGACGAGCCATAGCAATTGCACCTATCAAAGCAACTAAAAGAATTATAGAAATGAGTTCAAATGGAAGATAAAAATCTGTTGATAAATGAATTCCAATTTGTTGAACGTTACTTGTCAGGTCCTGCTCTATAATCTGGTTTGATCTTGTAGTCCAAATAATCCCGTACCATGACGTATCTGAGATAGTAGTAATTAGTGAAAAAAGAATACTTGTACAAACCAGTGAAGTAACTCCATCTCCAACTGTCCAAAGATATAAATCCTTGTAATATTCTGAACCATTCATGAACATCACAGCAAATACGATTAAGACATTTACGGCTCCCACGTAAATAAGGAGCTGTGCAGCAGCTACAAAATAGGAGTTAGATGGAATATGGAATAAGGATATACAAACAAGAACCAATCCTAATGAAAAGGCAGAATAAATTGGATTGGTAAGTAATACCACCCCTAGGCCTCCTAATATAAGACCCGATCCTATAAATACTAAAAGAATATCATGTATTGATCCAGGTAAATCCATTATGTGTAAAATAAGAGATAAATAAGTTGAAATATTTCATTTTCATGACCTTACTGACCGGGCCAGGAAAAAAGAGGTTACCCTATCTTTCTTTTTTTTTTTTTCTTGTATATGCCTAATTGAATTGAATCTTAATGTGGTGTGGATTGATGTAGATACAGTTATTGGACCAATCCCGCTTTTGTATCCGAAAGAGTAGTTGAAATTTGATATTTCGAAATCATCACGGATATATGAATCTATTCTAAATCCAAATCAAGCCGTGATTCTCACCAATCAATAGTTATGTTTTGTAGTTACTAACCAACCAAAATGAAAGAAACTTCGCTTCTTTAGATCAAAACGGAATCTTAGTAATTGGTAATCGTTCTTGAATCAAGGGGGTTATCCGTGGCTATTTTTATTTGAGTCGAATTCATAATTGTTCGAATTGTGTAATCGCCAATTACTGACATTGGTAACCGACCCAAAGCAATTTGATTATAATTCAATTCGTGACGATCGTAAGTAGAAAGTTCATATTCTTCAGTCATTGATAAACAGTTTGTTGGACAATACTCGACGCAGTTACCACAAAATATACAGATTCCGAAATCAATACTATAATTAAGCAATCGTTTCTTTCTAATATCTGTTTCCAATCTCCAATCAACAACGGGTAGATCTATGGGGCATACACGAACACATACTTCACAAGCAATGCATTTATCAAATTCAAAGTGGATTCGACCGCGGAAACGCTCTGATGTGATCGATTTTTCATAAGGATATTGAATAGTTACAGGTAAACGATTCGCGTGGGATAAGGTAATCATGAAACTTTGACCAATGTACCTTGCAGCTCGTACTGTTTGTTGACCATAATTCATGAACCCGGTCACCATAGGGAACATATCGTGGATATCCATGAATAAATTGATGTTTCTTTCT